TAATCGGTTCCTTCCCTCGGTCAATGCTGTCTCTACTGATTCCAAGGTGAAGGAACCCACTCAATTTCGATCAGCTTAGAAGAATCCACGCTGGGTTGCTGCCATGCATGAAGAGATTGCTGCCCTCTATCAAAATCAGACTTGGACCATCGTTCCCCGTCCTTCGGATAAGAAAGTTATCGGCTGCAAGTGGTTATACAAGAGAAAGTCAAAGTCTGATGGGACTATTGATCGCTACAAGGCTCGCGTGGTAGCCAAAGGCTACAACCAGCAAGAGGGTATAGACTATGATGAGACATTCGGTCCAGTTATCAAGATAGCCACGGAAGATATAAAACACGTTGCCCTGAGGTCTCCTATTGGTATATACTCTTACAAGGTGATGCCTTTTGGTCTAAAGAATGCCGGTGCAACTTACCAGCGAGCAATGACCAACATTTTCAAAGAACTTCTTCATCCCGAGGTTGAGTGCTATGTAGATGACCTCGTTCTACAACTTGAGTAAGGCTGACCCAGCCATAGCTGACTCCGGCGGTGTTCAATTCGTTGGGCAAAGAGGTCATCTCCTAGGTCAAGGGTCTCTGTCTCAGCTAGCTGCCGTAATAGGAACTCAAAGCCTCGTCATCCGCGGAAAAGAAAACTCTTGCGTAGCCTTCATACCCGGACTTTCCCCCCTTCCGGCACAACAAAAAGCAAAGCTTGGCCAAACCTTATAGGGGTGAGCGAGAGGAAAGCGAAAGAGAGGGCACCGGACCGGTTCTCGTTATTGGTCTCTTTTACACCAAGAGAAGGAGAAGTAGTTGCTACGTTGCAACCTTCAATGACTGTCTTTTATTATTTCGTAGAATACCCAACAGAGCGGGTTTATGCAACTATGCGAGTAAAGCAGTCGCAAGTGAAAGCCCTCAGACTGCACTGAAGCTCATCACATTTTTGGGAGAAGGCGACACCAAGCAAGACTCGAAGACAGAAAACGATAGAGGTTCAAGATTCTATTCACGATTCTACCCGAGTTAAGCCTTTCTGCTTAGACTTTAGAGGCGTTGGAGGCCCTTAACCCTTTCTATTGCGCCTGCCGTCTTCACTCCTGTCTCCCCGTTACCTTCCGCTTGTAACTCTCCTTTTGTCAAGTCTTTCGGTACTGTACTTGTGGAACTCCTTAATCTTTAATTCGACGAAAAGCGGGCATAGATTCGAGAGAGGGAATGAAAGACGCTCGAGTGCCCTAATATAGATATGGAGGGAATTCCATAAGTAAGGTTGGACTCTCAGAGAGGAGAAACTGGGTTGGCTTCAGCGAGGACACGGCCCCTCTTATATCCGTCTCTCTTTTTCCTGGCTATATGCCTAGCTAGCGCGCTTTTCTTTATGCTTTGTGAGGAAGTCATTCTTTCTTTGATCATCATAGGCCCCAGTTAACTACTCTTCGCCGAGTATCAATGTCCTTCAATTGATGATAAGCCCCTCCATATTTTACAACAACCGATATATTCTCTTCCAGACCCATCACCCAGCTATCTATAAATGGACGATCTTTGTTGTGATCCCATCAATGGCAGTGGCAGAGATGCCAGTTTTTCATTATTCTGTTTACCTTGAACCAGTGAATGTATATGACCTGGAACAGTTGATCCCGAAGAGGTAATTAACCGAGTTTCCCTAAAAGCATCCGAGTCAGCAGAAAAAAGGGATGGCAGCAGCACCTCGACTACCAGAAATAGGGACAGCTGCGTAGCCACCAATGTTGTGGTGCTTCCGGGGCCCCTTCGATGCGGGCATTATATATCGATCTCGATCATCAACTGGATTTGAACCCAACTAGAACTGTCTCTTACTTTGCCTATGATGCCAATGCTTTCTTTGCCGCCTTCTATTTATGCCCCCTCCACTTCTGATTGATCTGTATATGGATCTGCGCCTGGAATTGGATAAGCTTCTGGGTCAAGCTTATCATCTCGGGCAACTGGAACTATATTTGTAACTTAGCAAGGTGGTGATGCTGGTACTGCTTTCACTGGGTATACTAAAACTGATGAAACAACTGCGGGTGGTGCGAAGTGTCTGGCCAGCGCGCTGCGTTGTCTTATGATCAATTGTCCCGTGATATGTGGATCATCCGGGTTCAGATGCGGATGGAGACTCATCCTTTTTAGTTCGAGATTGAGACCCCACGGTAAAGGCACGAGAAGCACCCTCGCCATAAATTCCATATAATAGCAAAAGCAGAAGCTGAACCAGCATAAGTAGCATAGGCAGTTCGATAGCCTAGCCAATTTCAGATCTTCCAGCAACTTACCCACCACCATCTTGCCCTTACTTCGGCTACTAGCTTTGATGCTGCTTCCCGCACCCCTTCCCTTGACTTGTTGTCCGACATAGCCACCAGCTATTTCCAAACACAGAAGAAGCTTCACCCATGTCTTTCATCTCCAATTTGGAGCTAAGCCAATTTTGAGTTCTATTTATGGCAAACACGGAATTTCCGGCAATAAGGATATCATAAACATAAAATGACAATATTCTAATCTCACCATCAACTATTCGAGTGTAAATACAATGATCGTCGAAATTCATTCGAAATCCCATATCGCTAATAGCTTGATGAAACTTAAGGTACCACTGTCGGGAAGACTGTTTCAAGCCATATCATATAAAGACTTTATTAGCTTGCAAACCTTATCTTCATGCCCAAGAACCTCAAAACCAGGAGGTTGTACCATATAAATATCTTCCTCGAGTTCACCATTTCCAAATGCATTTTTGACATCCATCTGATAGTTTGCCCAACCACAGCCTTCTTGTGTCTGCCCTGCACTAGTTCCTCCGGTATTAGTCGGTGTGGAACTAGCTTTTTTACAGTGGAAGTATGGTGCTCCGCCTTAGATGCGCGCTAAGGCTCGCTTACTTTTTCTGCGATTAAGACCCTTAGGATCGATTTTCCCAGTCCCGGCACGCAGGATGCATCCACCTTTTCTACACAGTCATGGCAAACGTTCTGTGGTCACTATACGAGAAAACCAAATCGTCAAAACCACTTCAAATATGTGACAAATAACAGCTGTATAATCCCAGCTAAGGATCTCTATCAGTTCTATTCTTTTCCCTGGCTTGTTTGGTTCAGTTCTCCTCGATGTACAGCCACGATACCGGGACTCGAACCCGAACCCCGAGATGCACTTGATTGACACTCGATGCAAGAGCCGATGCCAGATTCTCCGGTTCCATTTGCAGGCTAAGGGGTGCTGGGTATAAAACATATAAGAAAGCCCCTATTCCATTAATCAAATGTATAATAGGCACTGGTTTAGGCATATAATTGTAGCTTTCTCACCCTCGGGTATTCTCCCATTACCTTTACCATTTTGGCTTGGTTTTCCAGAAGGAATTCTCAGAACCTGTTACCATATGGGAATGGTCCGCCAATTCCTCTACGCAAATTGCGCACCTAAATGGAATTCGGTTGAGAAAATATCTTCCGACCTTCAGAGCGTTTTCGACAGAAGCGGGCTTGGAAATGTGGAGGAAGCAGAATACCTCACTGAGGAGCTCACTATCAAATGGTGGGTGAAATCTATGATTGAATATGTCTCTTGGTACTCGAGAATGAGTGTAGACTTATGGCAACCTGTAGAGGTTCTTCTTGATCCTCCTGCTGCGTGCTTTACGCCCGAGCGGAAAGACCAATTATCTAAATATAACAAGTATGGTCTTCTGTTTCGATGCTATGATCTCGTGCGGGAACGATCTCCCCCTTTACCTCTACCAGAGAAGCTGCCAGAAGACGAAAGGGTAATTGTTTCCATTGATCTTTCTTTTGGTACATGTAATTCTGTTCTGCCAAGTCATTCTTTCTAGCACGTATCAATTGTTTTTTAGACCTCTTCTTTCTGGTCTTCGGTGCACGTCTTTATCGGCACATAGTCCCTCTTCCCCACTCCCTCTGCTGTTCCTACCCGTTCCCTCTTCCTTCCCGCCCCCGGAGAGCAGTGAGCAGTCAGCATTCGAGGAAGATGTCTTTCCGGCCCTAGTATCTGGCTCTAGTTATTCCTTCTGGTACTTGTACCTGTAAATCAACTCGACTCTTTCCGGCACCCGTTTCTGGCCAATCCTATCTTTCTTCTTCGCTGCCTTCTGGCTCGTCTAGTTCGGAATGGGATGTGGAGGGGATTGTGGTCGGATCGATTCCTTCTGACTCTACTCACTCTCTTTCCGTACCTCGTTCAGGTCAATGTCTTTCAGGGCATCGGTGCATGTTTTTCGTGTACTCCTTTCTGTCAATAAATCTTGTTATTCATTCCGGGTCCTTCTTTCTTGCACTAGTCATTCTTGATGGCACTTGTTTTTCAGCAAAGTCATTCGTTCTGGCTCGACTACTTGACTTGTGTTTCGGGCATTACTCTTTTCCTTCGTGCTGTGCCACTTTCGGGCATATATCATATATAGGGAGTCCTTTCGTGTACTTCTTTACTGCGTTGGTCTTTCCTCTATCCCCCTGGTACCGAAGGGCCGCTTTGAGGTATTCGGAGGGGCTGTTTGGACATCGTCGTTTATCCGGTCATGAATTTCATCTTTTGATTATGGGGTCAAAATAAGCGAAGCGATCGTTCTTTTACAATTGGATATTGGGGGGTGCTGCCGGTACGGTCAAATATGGGTCTAGTGTATAGTATGTGGAAGGGAGGAAGTCTTTGGTTCCCGGTGAAATCAACAAGCGAAGCGATCTGTCCTTCCTGTTTACTAAGATCATATTTTGTAATGCACTTTGATTCTCTATGAACCAGAAGGAAGAGTGAAGAAGGAGAGTTTGCTATCTATCCGTTTGCGCTACGGGCAAGACTGGCGTAGGCATAACTTTCGCTTGACATTCAGTCTTCTTTCTTTGGAATGCTGGAGCAGTCCAAGCTAGTCGAGATCTTCATAGCAGTTCTTTCAGGTCTGGGATACTAGTTTCGGGGGAAAGATTTAGATGAAATTAAAGGATTAAGTACAAGAAAAGAAGGGCCAAGTACTAATATAGCAAGCAAGGTCATCTTTGGATAGAACAATACCCAGTCCCGCTGGTGGCTGACTTGTTCGACTAAGCGAATAGGGCTGTTAGCGAGAAGCGGAGTCGCTCTTAGCCCTGAAGTAATATTCTTTGAAAGTGTCCCAGGAGCGGCTTTCTAGTGGTGAATAGTGCCTCGGACGAAAGAAAGAATAGAGCGAGATTCAAAAAGTGGTCTACAAATGAAAGCTTACCAGTGTTATGTTACAAGTCTTTCCCACATGTGACTACACATACAGTCGCTGTGATCACAGAGTCCCCTCGATATCGGGAAAGATAGATCGAAAGGCGGCTTTTTTAATGATCTTTTTTATGGTTATGCCGGCCCCTTGACATATGAACCCTATCTACGAGCTCTTTCTTATTTTTCTCTCGAGTAGGTGATTTTGGATTAGACCGTTGCAGTTGATTGGCTTTTAGACTTTTTTGATTTCATTTACTTCCGGACTCCAGTTTCCAGTCAGAAAGAAATTTGTCAACTAGAACTCGTGGAATGGCGATTCGTAGTTAAGTTAACGGGCCTTGACTTTACTAAGGCCGAGCAGTAGGGCGCAAAAGGCGCTTCGCCCTTTATTCGTTTGTACTTCCACCCTAAAAACCATACCCACGACTTGGGGAAAGAGCTCCAGAAGAAGTGGGACTTCCGAGAACTTCTACTAGCTTGGACTGTTCCTTTAGTTTAGTAGAGCTGCAGGTTGAATTATCCATATAGTAGCGCCATAAAGGACGACGGGCAAGCAAAGCATCCTACCCTTTAAAGAGCTCGAAGCGCGCGCAAGGTAGACCGTTTATTCGCTTGTAGTTCAGTACCGGAACCCCCTAGCCTTTTAGTAAGAGATGTTCCAGGGGTTCTGGGAACCTTATCTAAACGACTTTCAGTACAACAAGGAAGGTGCGTGCAGATAGGTCTAGCCTTAAGACAAGCAACCACACTTCAACAGATGGAAGTCACGCACGGACCGTACTCGAGCTTTGGATCAATGTCCCCAGGAACAGCTGAAAGAACAGGAAAGGCAGGAAGCTTTTGGCCAGCAACTAGCTCCATAGGGGCTTAAAGGACAGCACTTAGACCATTTTAACAACCAACGCGAAGGATTAGCTCCATACGATCACCATTGGGGAGGTCTCACCGAGAACAACTTACTCGAGAAAGACGCACTTTCTCCGGATACTTCACTCCTAGAACCGGGCTCGAGAGACCTTATCTATCTCCACTTGAAGTAAAGGAAAGGCCATCCTAGGTCTGTCTAGACTCAAAAATCCGAACACGACTTTTTCTGATCTTCGCCCGAGCAAAGGACCTTTGCAGGGCGGTCGTAGATCAGGAAGATTACATTAATCAAACAACGTATACAGATAGAGATAAGCGTTTGTGCATTGATACCGATACAAAAAAAAAAAAAACAAAGGAAGGAGATTCACCCTTTGCCATAGACCTATTGCGAGAGCTCTTAGACCGTTTATTGAAGAGAAAGGCGGGCAGGGCAGATGCTACTAAAAGAAGGCCTATTTGAGCATTTTCATTGACCTATACGCTGCCTATGAGCTAGCGTGAACACGCTTTCTGCTTAAAGTAAAGAAAGATTGCTATAGAGACGACTGATACAGACAGGGGACAACTCTTTTTAAAAGAAGGAACCACGATCAATGAAAGAGAGAGAAGGGTTCAGGGGCAGGTATACAAGAAAGATCGACCTTTCTTTCGCCCGAATTATCACATTTGAGTTTCCGGTATAGGCTCTCCTACATGAGATTGATTCAATAAAAGAATGATTTGTGGGTGTTTGCTGGTTTACCAAAAAAAGATTTACGAATTGCTGGACTTAACCTGCCGTACTGATTCGGCAGCTCGATTGGCAGATTAGAAAGAAGGAGTTCGTCCCGCACCTCCCGGTGTACTGGGGGAAGCAGACTCGGGTCAAGTTCGGCACCGGAGTTCATCGCACCAAAGGGATTCTGGATTATGTTCACTCAGATGTTTGGGGGCCTGCCAGAAATGTTACTTTGGGAGGCAAGAGATGGTTTGCGACTTTCATCGACCAAGGAGAGTTTGGGTGTATACAATGCGGCACAAGAATGAGGTCCTTGATATCTTTCTTAATTGGAAGAAGATGGTGGAGACCCAAACAGGCAGAAAAATCAAGAAGTTGAGATCCGACAATGGTGGAGAGTACAAGTCAGACCCATTCCTTCAAGTATGCCAGGAGGAAGGGATAGTGAGACACTTCACAGTTGCTGGCACGCCGCAGCAGAATGGAGTAGCAGAACGCATGAACCGCACCTTGGTGGAGAAAGTCCGGTGTATGCTGTCCAATGCCGGGCTGACCAAGGCCTTTTGGGGAGAAGCTGTGAAATATGCCTGTCATCTTGTCAACAGGCTACCGTCAGCAGCAATCGGTGGAAAGACTCCCATGGAGGTATGGTCTGGAGAACCAGTTTCAGACTACGATGTATTGCGTGTTTGGGGTTGTTCTGCATACTATCATGTTACAGAATCGAAGTTGGATCCGAGAGCCAAGAAAGCTGTTTTCGTTGGCTTCCCTGGAGGGATTAAGGGATACAGGCTTTGGTGTCCCGAATCCAGGAAACTTATCATAAGCAGGGATGTAACATTCGATGAGTCTGGGATGTTACAGCAGAAGGAGAACATAGAGCCGGATACTCCACAGCAGGTGGAGGACGAGGAGGAGCAGACGGAAAAGGTGGAGATGGAGACTCCACTAGTACCAACAAGGACTGTTCAGACAGTCGATTGTCCTGAGGATGAGCCTGATGAGCAGGACATGGGTACAGAAGTAGAAGCTCCCACTCCGGAAATCCTACAGCCGCAAGAGTCTATTGCAGCTAGTAGACCGAAAAGGGATATCCGGATACCAGCTCGATATACAGACATGGTGGCATACGCACTTCCAGTTACAGACGATGATGTTCCAGAAACCTACCGAGAAGCAGCGCAGAGTGCAGACAGTGCCAAATGGAAGAAGGCGATGGATGAGGAGATGGGATCTCTCTCCAAGAATCAGACTTGGGATCTGGTGCAACTTCCAAAGGGCAAGAAAGCAATTGGTTGCAAGTGGGTTTATGCGAAGAAGGAGGATTCAGGATCCGAGGGTGTCAGATACAAGGCTAGGTTGGTGGCCAAGGGATATGCTCAGACGGAAGGGATAGATTACAATGAGGTTTTCTCTCCAGTGGTCAAGCATTCATCGATCCGGATCTTGTTGGCTTTGGTTGCTCAGTTGGACCTCGAGTTAGCCCAACTCGATGGCAAGACGGCCTTCTTGCATGGTAACTTGGAAGAGGAGATATACATGGCACAACCGGATGGATTCCAAGTTGCTGGAAAGGAGAGTGACTGACACTTCCGAAGTCGAGGGAAAGAAGAAAGACTGTATCGTTCATAGCCCCCCTCCTATTTCTCAATTCTTTCAGTTTGATGGGCGTGCTCTCGTTTCTAGGTTTGGATGTTCTTTAAGGGTCTACTATATTACGTCAATACATGAATCTCATCTTTCCAATCTCTTTATTCTTTACCCGCTCATTCCTCTGACTTTATGCCTTCTATTCGGCTCCTACCCTACCAAGGCAGCTCCGACCGGGGGTTACCTTTTCGTTATCAACTGCTTTCTTACTTCAAAATGTTGTATCATGGGCTTGAGGGCCTACGAGTATAGATTTCCCGTTCGGTACACATAGCTTTTCCTATCGAAGGATAGAACCTCTCGCCTCTTCTGTGGAAGCATCCTTAGGGAGGTCAAGTCCATATAAGAGGACTAGCCACAAGTACTGAGACAATATCGAAAATCTTTGCAATTATTCACTTTTGGGATTTTAACCCACTTCCGGGAATAAGGCAAGTAAGATATTTCACACTGGCACCTAGGAATAGGCGTTTTACGGATGATTCAAGCCCTGCACACTCAAAGGCGAGAACGAAGTAGCGATTGCTCGTCCAAATGGGAAGTATAAAATCTTCTTTCTGCTTGCTTCGTCGTTGTGAAATAATCTTGTGTTACACGCTTCTGGACAGAAATTCTTTCTCAATACCAATCTTGGCTTAAAGCTCTGCTCCCTTCGAGATAGGACTCAGTGGCCTCTTCAATGGTGCTACTTATGCTTATAGTTTCGGTCAGAAGATTGCACCTTTTGACCCAAGGAAGACGACCACATCCTTCTCCTTCACCTGCCTGGGCAAAGCATTTCAAAAAATGATTTCAATCTGGATTTGTTTCAGGCTTTACATATCCATTTCAATTAGAATCTGACCACCCCCCAACCCCCCTTTAGCGCTCCCCTTTTCCTTTCGCTCGTGATCGAGCCACCCGAGGCTTCTCGACTGCAACAATTCGAAATTCTAAGAAATTCATATCCATTTCTCACGATCAGCTTCGGGAAGTTATTTTCTATTTATTATTCTATTTCTGGTTTGCAATTACCTTGGCATAGAGTGAGGGTCAATTCTTGCTGAAGTGCCGGTTCTTCCAAGATTCCTTTGCATTTCTCGTGCACGAACTACTTTCTTTTCGTTTTAGCTTTGACTTCACACTTCTCCATATTGAGTTTCTACTAATGGGTAGGCTACTCTAATCTTCCAGGATCACTTTTCTAGTTCCATCATTTGATTTGCTTTTGTTTCCTCGTCGAGACAAAGCATAATGATAAGCAATGGAGATCCATGAAGCCATGATAGAGTTTGCACCTGATTCATACAGAAGGACGATAGCCTTTAGTACAAATTCCTTATAGTAAGTGAATTATGACCCGACTTTCACCTCCGAAGAGGGAAGGGGCTTCCTGTTGATGTCAAACTCTTCCTCGAGAAGGTAACATGAAACCAATTCGATCTACAAACTAGGACAGGAGGCCCGCTACGAATTAGACCATGACCAGGTATTTTGGGTTTTGTTCCGTAAATAAGGCTCACTAGCCCAGCCCCAACTAACAATATAAGCATCGATTGCAGGCCGGTTCATAGATCGATTGGCTAGGGGCAACAATTGCATCTGATAGAGTATAAAAGGAAACCCATCATAGGTCTAGCGAACATCGCCAGAAATGCCTTCATTCTCAGCCTTTGCGGCAACACCTGCAACTGGCAGGGCCGTCGATCGAACCAGATCGACGAAGTTGGGGATCCAAGCCTCCAGATGTCGATTCTACGGCCAACTCCCTTAAGCAAAAAGCTCGGTTAGGCACCTTTGATAGGATTTGATTTGAAAAGTCCTGATGAAGAAAGGCGATTTCTCTGATATAAACCTTGCTTCCAGTCTCGGTTGTCGATCAACAATCTGATGTGTACCACGAAATCATTTGTATCTGAATGTGGTCCAGGCCTTTCTTTATCCATTCAATCAAACTCGGGAAGTGGTTAGAGAAGCAGTAGCTGCTATGCGAGTTAGATCGGTCAAGTTTGATGTAGATATACTCGCCCTCTTCTCTATGTCATAAAGTCGCTTATAATTAATGGTTGTTCACTTCGGATGTGGTGGATGAACCCTGATCGATGCGGTTCAGGCCCCTATGAGAACTAGCGAAGCTATTGGTGGATAAAGATTCCTTCTCTTTAACTACGTAACTAACCCACTCTAAATCTCTTTAAACCACTGAAAGCTAGGAGTCAGGTAGAGAGTAGTCAGAGATGAAGTTAGAGTCGGCACCTCTAAGAGTGAGCGAAGCGAGGGGTGGATAATAGATCTTACCTTCTGTAATCACTGCAAGCCAATGCTTGTTGGTTCGAAGTAATGCTCCTTTTCGGACTTCACAGTACTGTACCAAAGAGAAGAGGGTCGAAGAAGGCCACAAGTGGAAGGATCTGCGCAGAGACTACTGAACCTACTCTATAGCTCAAGAATCAGAAAGAAAATAAGTAAGACTTGCACTGACCTCAACATAAAAGGATGAACCTGGTCTGTGATTCAGTCAAAAGCTTAGACGATAGGGGGCTAATGGAGGAGATGGTCCGAAGGAGTCCCGGATAGGAACGAAAGAAAGATTGAAAGATCGATCCGAACTCCGGCTATTCAAAGAAGGAAGGACGAGTTAGCAGACCGCGGAAGACATAGAACTTCTTCTCGTCTATCTTGGCCAAGTGGAAGACTGGCTTTCAGAGGTCGAAAGGAAAGGCATTCATAAAGGAAAGGATGCAGAGAGCAAGCTATTAAAAGGGGGAGAGAGAGCCTGGACTACTTGACTCTGTGAGACCGTGACGTTCGGGCCTCTTACGGATGCCCTTCACTCCACTCTTATGTATCTTTCTTCATTGCCTAATCCGTATTGATAAGATTCATGCCTGAAGGTTAGGAAACAGTTCACTAAGATATCGAAATAGAGCTTCAAGCAAGCATCCATATCAATCAAATTCCTTCCTTGCCTTTGTCCGTCGCTCATAGTGACCCTACCAGAATATCCATGGCGATCCATGAAGCCTCTCTTCCCCAGTCTCGGGATCTTTCTCTCTAGGTACGGTTCGCCACATTTCAGTGAGTGCTCTACCCCTCGGTATGGTACCGGAAGTACTTGGTATTGGTAGTAGTCTCAATGTCTTTCCCTGCCTTGATAGGAGTTGAGGGTCTCAGAGTTGAGAGTTGTAAGTAAGGATTCTCCTCTAGGTACAATTCCAGCATGCACTGGGAGAGGCAAAAGGACTTCGTTGCTTCATTCAATTGATCAGTCTTCCCCTCTCCTAAGTACGAGTTGAGAGTGTCGGGAAGTATCCTATAGGGCTAGTCCATGTGTGACTTCAATGCTTTGTAGGGCACAACAAGAAGGAGCTCCGCCAGCAACCCTAGCGCATGAAAGCAGCTCAGAACAGCGCACGCAAGCAACTGAACCCAGCTAGATTTCTTGTCAAAAGCTCCCTAGATCGGCCTGACTTGAGGAAGGCAGGAAGATCACAAACAAAGCAGTGGAATAAGACTTTCATTGCATGGATATCAGAGTCAGCAACAACAATTTCATTGTTGCCTCACATCGGATGAAACAACTTCTGATTCTGTGCTCGCAGCGTCTCCTTCTCTTCAATAAGAATAGGGATTTGCTATAAATTCCGTTTCACCGCTATCCTCTTTCACCGCCCCATCTGGAGCTCATTCCTATTCATTTCATTGACCTAGCTTCTCCTGTATTCCACGATATTCCATATCTCCTGAACTTCTCTTATTCGATTCAACTACGTCGAACCTTAGCACAAGCGCTAAGCGATAATAATACCTTGCTTCAATTGGATTTGATTCTTTCGATAGGGGACCATCCCATACCATAGGAAGTACTATACCACGGGAAGTTGCTTCTTGGAATGCCTCTTTGTCACAAAAAGAGAGGCCTACGAGAGGAGAGTTATTCAATAAAAGAGAAGCCTATATCTACCGACCCTACTTCACTTCCTTATAGTGCCTTGCCTTTCAATATGTTTGCTTTGAATAATGCTTCATTCCAGGGCGTAAAAGAAAGCTTATTAGAGCATTGAATTGACCTATAGTACCTGACTTATCAGAGGGCTTTAACAGGCTTTCTTACTAAAGACAAATAGACATACAGACGACAAACGAAAGGAATAATGGCTTGAATGGAAAGGGCAAGGGACAGACTGAGCTAGACTACCAGGAATGGGGACTAAGCAAACATATTTCAAAGAGCACATATGAAACTTCTTGCTCCTTCTTGCTTAACGTAAGCTCTGATCTACGACCACCCTGCCCCTTTCTCTAATAATAAGGCAAGCATCAAAGCCCTGTTGGGAGTAGGGGCTGAAAAGAGCTCTAGGAAGGTCTCTAAAGGTTCCTCATATGGTCAGCTCAGAAAAGTCTCTAGGAGCTCCACTGATCAAAACCAGAGTTAACAAAGAGACCTTTGCTTCTATAGTGGAGTGAATGAAGGTCAAATTGCAAGGATGGAAAGTCTTTCCCAAGCAGGTAAAATGACTCTAATCAAGTCTGTTACAGCAGCCATTCAACAAGACCTAATGTCCCCTATTTATTACAAGCTTCCAAAACGCATTCTTTATGATGTAGACAAAGTGCAGAAGGATTTTCTATGGTCTAATCCTGAAGGTAGCAAGAAAATCAATTTGGTGGGGTGGCATCCCTATTTGCTATAATGCTGCGAAAAATGAAGGAGGACTGTAGACTGGACGAAGTCCGACCATTCAGTGAGCTATGGAGCTAATCTGTAAGCGCTGGAGCTATCCAATCATCAGAACTCGGTGATCGCAAGCTATGGGGGCTGGGATTGTTCTTCCTTTACTGTAAGTTGCTTTTATTCTCAAAACACTATTACTTTCCGCCCTAATGGTTCTAGTGATCAGGTAAGCAAGTAAGTAAGGTGTAGTTTTTATATCGTATTTTTGAGAGTCAAGATTGAGAATAGTGGAATCCAATCCATACATGTCGTACTGTTTTTTTTGTTCCCCAAAGACCATAGCCAAAAGCAACTGCTTCTCTCAGACGCTTTCTCTAAAACTACAAGCAACTACATCAACAACCTCTATTCCTTAGGCTTTCTCTGGCTTTTCTACTCGTCTGGAGTGAGCTTCCTTTAGAGTGAGGAAAGGATCTTAGCCATCGGTGACCGGCTTTTAAATGGGATATGATAGCTTCAAGCTCGAGGGTGCTATGAGGACAGAGAAGAGAGAGGCTGCCGGCTGTGGAGATAGAGACAGTGGCTTTCTGGCTTTTGAGATCAGATCTGCTTTCTGGTCAGGGGAGGAGAGGTGGTTGAATAAGGAAGGTTACTACTACAGCTTACAGAAACGACTTCCTTACTCGCTTAAGTCAATCAGTTCTCACCTTTTTCACTCTTTCTTTCCGCTTCTAAAATGTGGAAGAAGGGATCGCTGCCCGAGGGACCTAGCACTCTAATAGTTGTAGTAGCCGTCTATCTGAGTACAAAAATAAATGCTTGTGTAAGAAAATAGGTGGTTCTTGTATTAGTACAATAATGGCTTCTCTCCCCGAGTGCATTAACAAGAGAAGGAGCAGCTGCACATCTTAGTCCACACCTAATTGTGTAAGAAAGGTTTTTATTCCTCCCTCACCAGATGCTTAGTCAGAGCCATTCTCGTTGTACTTTGATAGACTACTCAGAGAGAATCTTTAGGAGTAACATTCCCCGCTTCGGCTTGCCTCTGGAAGCTCTATTTTGATACCTTAGCGGAGTACAAGGCACTCGCCCTTACTACCTCTGAACTGTGAAGGCTTTCCAGAGAAGATAGAAAAAGGCTTCCGTGCCTATAGTCAGCAATAGCCCTTTTGGGATCACCCCTCAATCGAAGACTAGCAATCACAAAGAAGAAAGCGGGGAGGACTTACTCAACTAAGAGGGAATCCTGGAAGTGAGGCTACAGACTAAACCTAAGAGATAGACTTGCTATCCTGCATGCCCTTAGCTACAGGAACAAGTAGGCTGGGAGAGGGCTAAGTCTTCCTGGCTGTAAATCAATCGAATACTAACAAGGGAAAACTAGAAGGGCTTAAAGAACTAACAGCGAATTAAGGGAAGTGTTGCCACATACTACTGTTAGCTGTTACGCTCGCCCATCCTTCAAAGTCTCACTTCTTCTCTAAGAAAAGGAGCTCAACGCATGAGTTTTGACCGTTGAATGTGGTCGACCATTCATTAGGCTTTTTTTAACCCATCTTTAATGGCGGTCCTAACTAAAGAAAGAGCAATCCGCTGCGCTAGTGAGACTGATCGGGAAGTACTTGACGATCTGGTTTGAGCCTGTGCTTTGTTACTTGAATTCTCTACTTCTGCACTGGGACCCTCTTCTAGGCTAGAGCCCCTTGTATACATACTAACGGTAGCAAAGCGAGTACTGAAGCGAGGGGAGTGTACAGAACGAACAAACGTAGCAAACCGTTGGTTGGGGAAGAAGACCTCTGGGAGTCAATTATTCAGATAGATAGCGGAGCTTTCGGATGGGGTACATCAATCGACAGTACCAACTGGGGCTTCCAAGCCCACTTGATGAGCTTGCGAAAGGATGAATGAGACCATAAAGCTTTGATCAAAAAGCCTACAACTGCTCCACATCCATCCGGTGATCCCTACCTCTCTATCCACAACCGACCCATCTCCTTGAAGCCGGGTAGACTGATCGATCGAATTCATTCATGGTTGCGAGGGACCAATCTCTCACTGCGGATCGAACATGGGCGAATGATCCTCCCTCTGATCCATCCTTCCCATTCGTCGAATGATCTGTATAATAAATAGGCATTCGATCTACATCCAACGGACCCTTCCGCCCGAAAAAAAGGGCTATTAGTCTCAGTTGCATGATTAGATAACCTCTTTCGGCACAACTATTTCTCTCTCCCGGGATACTCGCCCAAGAACTCCAATTTCGAATATCGGACGGGCGGTGGGTCAGTGGCTAGAGGTAAACGACTCTCCGGGCCAATTATTTGCCCCGAAAAACCCGTAGCAAAAGCCGATAGCCTATTATCGGGAGGTCATCTCTAAGTTAATGCTAAAAAAAAAAAGGATCCTGAATGAGCAGAGCACCATTGAGATACAAAGATGTCAAGCGGGGAATGAGAAAGAGAGATGTTAATGATGAAGGGGACCGGGATTCACTTACCAATACTCCTATAAGGTTTTAAATAAACCTACTTTTTCTACTGACCGAAGGGCCGGACCGGGATGGAACCATAGAGAAGTATAGACTAGACAAGACCGAAAGGAGGATCGCGAAAGCAGATCCGGCAAGGAAAGGAGATCCGGGCGAAAGTAGACTGCCACTTACAAATGAAAGAGAGTTCGTCGAGCCAATACAGCGAGTCAGGACGAGTACTGGCTGGGCATTGTACGGATAGTAAGAGGGATAAAGCAAAGGACCTAATTCTCGAAAGGATACTAACGCATACAAATATGAAAGCACTGGAGTTCATACAAATGCAAGAAAGGGAGCCCCCTGTCCCCCTACCTGTTTGTATTATGTTTCGAAAAATTGTCACATATGATCCAAAAGGCAGTTGCGGACAAGAAACGGAAACCTATCAAAATTGGGAGGAAAAGCCCCCAATCTCTCACCTCTTCTTTGCAGATGACCTCATTTTATTTGCCGAAGCCTCTAAGAGCCAGATTGATGTTATCATGGAGTGTTTAAATTACTTTTGTGCCATCTCAGGACAGGTGATCAGACCTGCCAAAGAAAAACTCTTTGTTTCACCCAACTTCCACAAGCTTACAGTTCGGGAGATTAGTGCTAGATGTCAAATTCCTCTCACAGCAGACCTAGGCAAGTACCTAGGAGTACCCCTCATACACAAGAGGGTCTCTAAAACGACTTACTACCACATACTCGAAAAAGTGCAAGATAGGTTGGCTGGAATGCAAGGCCACTTCTAACTCTTCATATACATGGAGGAGCGTTTTCAGGAGTCAAGAGTTGCTGAAGAAAGGAACTAAGTGGATTGTGGAAGATGGGAAAACAAGAAAGCCAACGAGTGAGGGGCCTCTACCTAAGGATGAAAAGAATTCTCTTGAGGGTAATTCTCTTTCCACTAGGCGTAATAGAAGCTCGAAAGGAAGGAACCAAATAATTAGATAAATTAGGGAATAGGCTCAATAGAAGAAGAAACCTCGACGAGGCCAGATTAGACTGGGTCACGAATCTTTTCCTGCACATTCACATTCTAGGCGCTAGCCAAATGGTACTTTAGTAAACTGGACGGGCAGAAGTTCAAAAGGATTACGAGGCGAGGGAATCCCCTAAGGGTAAGGGAATTCTCTTTCCAAAAGACTACGGAGAACAACAAAGGAAGGAAAGGAACCCGCGGTCGGGGAATAAGCAAATGGAATTTCTGAAGAAAGAAATAGAATGCGAGGAAGACAACTAACCGAAGGCAGCACAGTGAGTGAAGATTTCGTAAGAGTCAACAGTCGATCCAGCTCCAAGAGCAGCGTTATGGCGGTATCACGTTTTTTTTGTTACTGGAATTCGAAAAGCGGGTTCAGCGAGCGTCCAAATCCCTTTGGTTCGTTCGATTACTTTCTTTAGTCCACAAAAAGAATAGACTATCAAACCGGCTTTAGACTCAACAAGTTGACTGGCGAGGTCTACTTTCCGGCCTACCCTTTGACCACATTCGATTACTCCTTAATTCAAATTCATTGATGAATGTGTTATCTTCACCGAGTTCGAGAACTAGACGACATAGAAGTGCGCTTTCGTCCCCAGATCTTTTTTGATTTTGCGAACTATCTCCAGTCGAAATCAAAAGTCAGAGTTCGAGATAGATGCGATACTGGGCTAGTACGCTCTGGCAGCAGACTGGGAAGCAGCTAAAACCTGAGTCAACTCTATTTTTTTAGGTCCCATCGACCTAAGGGATTATCCATTCGCACGAATTGAAGATCGAAGCCTTGCGCAATCAGTAAGACGGCGTCTCAGTTCCCACCCACAATTCGACTCTATTACCTGATGCCTTACGAGCCCTCTTTCGTTCTATCCGACCAGCTTTTTATCTCAGTCCACCAATTCAAATAATGAATCCCTTAGATGACGCTAATATAAGAATTTTGGAAACCATTTCTTTTTCAAGGGCTGAGGAATCGCCTAAAAGAAGAGTTTCAAGAAGCTATAGTGTCTAACTAGAAAGTCAAGCAGGAATAGATTCAAAGAGAATCTTCTTCCATCTAGAGGATCGTTTATTCAGGGCCTTATATACAAAGGATACTTCTCTTGATTCTCCGTAGGTTTTTCCCCCTTTGTTTCTGTCTTTCTCAACATCATAGTATATTCTTGAAGGAAGTTTATGATATTGAAATGTTGGATGCTATCTTTCAAATTGGAGGCCTTCAAGGCCCCAGGACCAGATGGATACTAGGCGGTGCTTTTTCAGAATTGCTGGGATTTGGTGAATAATGTAATGATCTTTGTAGTTTTGTGAGTTTTCCAAACGGGCCTGAGGGAGTTAATGATAGATTGATTCCCCTTGTTCCTAAGGGCGGGCGTAGAGAGGAAGAGGAGGTCGACTGATCGGCATAGGACTGAAGTCCATGAGTTGGATGCCCCGCCGCCTGTGAGGACTGCCTTCAATCAAAAGGAGATGAGAGATAAGCGACTCCTCAGGATTCACCATATTGGATGAATGCCCGGGAATGGGAAGGGGGACATAGCGAGTAGTTTCCGTGGAAGCAGCAGCGAAACCAACCGGGAACCAGATACCAGTAAGAGCAACCGCATGTGGAAGGCCAATAAAAGGACCAGGGGAAGGACATGAAGAAAAGGTAGTTGCCTTAAGACAACTAGAGTTCTTTTGTGATGGTACTTTAGGGAAGTAGCTAGCTTGGTTAGTACAAGAAAGATAGAAGTAGTAGAGTGGTGATAACATGCTATACATCCTACACGTAGCTCGGCAGGCTCGGATGAGGGCATTGAATAGTTAGCATTACTCATTTGAAAGTCTCCCATTGAGAAAAAATAGATATATATAGGAGGCGGCTTTTTTCTTTCACAATAAGACCTGGACGATTATCCAATTCTCCTTTTAAGAGACAAGCAAGGACGGGAAGCTACAGAATAGCTATGTTGAATAGGTATCCAAGAGATTTAGGGAAAAGGGCCTTGTCGCCACAAAAGATAGCGTTATTCCGATGGGGCGGTTAAAGATAGGGCAGTAGGGGAGCGAAAGGTTAGACTCGAGCTTGAACAACTGCTTTGAATGATCTTGATGCAAGTCGTGCAGGGGCGCCAATGCTTCAAGATGTTCGTTCCACCCGTGCCCCATCCCCCGGGTTTTCCTTCTTATAGGGACGCAATCTTGAGCAGCCTTTCATTGAAAAATGAATTTACAATGGCAAATAACTCTTGCCATCCACATATGGGACTTCAACGATATTTGACGAGGGAGAGGTCTCTTGCTGGGATGATGGCCGGCCCTAGGGGCCTTGTTGGACTTTAGTGACCAAAGAACCTCCAACATTTCCAAGTCAGTAATGGGAGCTATCATAGCAATACGCTGCAAGTCACTGAGTTTTCGAGTAAGCAAGCCCTCAACACGACCAGAACCTAAATAGGGGGGAAGAGTGTGGTGACCCCAAGAGGGATTGATAGAAGTGGATAAAGGAGGACAACATGATGACCAGATCAGTGGTCACTGAACCATCAGGCAATGTTAAGCTGGAAATTCTACTACGATTCCTGGAAGAGTTCACTGATTTAAAGAAAAAAAGAGGTTGGTGAACCATCCCGCATTTCCGTTACGTCAGCATCCGTTCCTGAGTTTGCCGGGTGTAGGATGGCTTCTTGACTAAGCCCCGTTAGCGTAGTTTAGTTCCGAATCAGTGAAAGTCGAGGCGAAAGCAGCCTGTTCAGTTCAGTCCGCATCCGTGGTTGGCTAGGAGTCAGTCAGAGCGGGAAAGCCAGAGCTGGCTGGGGGTAGGTGGGCCACTGTTATCATTGCTAGCGTAGGCTTCACCCATACAGATAGAGGCGCGTTAGCCCGGATAAGCTGCACCAGTGAAAGCATATGCGGAAGACTACACTAAGGAAAGGCCAGTTCCAGCATATCCGGACAGGGAGCTACTTTCAGCCTCTGTTGGAACAACCCGCCTAGTGGAATAGTGTAATGCTTAATAGAACATAACCGCTCAAGCATCTCAATGGTAAGCCCTTTCTTCTATAGCCTACCTAGCCCTACCCGAACTATTGAATTAAGTCAGCGAGCAGGCGTGCGAATCCCCTTAGTCAATTAATCAGCCAGTAGGCGAGGAATCGAATTCGATAGGGATTGAATACGGTGTTTCTTTCTTTTCTTCTGTCTGTTAGCCGTAGCTTGCAAGGCTTCCTGTGGGTTCAGTGGAGGCAGCATCCGTACGGCCACTTGGTTCAGCCTGACTTCCTTCCGTGGTTAGGGCAGGGGGGAAGAGGAATACGTGGAGAGTGCAACCGCTCGTTCTGAGCGAAAGAAGGCATAAAGGAGTGTAGAGGTCTTTATCAAGTGGTGTTCTGGTTGGCTACACCAATGGGAATTCTGAGGTCTCCCGAATCAACAGGGAACCATTTCAGCCAGCACCAAAGGAAGATAGAGTATGGTAGAAGCTTGATCGCTTGTTCCTCTCGCTCTTTCTTCGGTGCTACCTTTACCTTCCTGGCGCTCCTTCGGTAAGGGCGCTTGAGAGAACCATGTCGAGGTTACTAAATGGTTCTCTTCGCCGCTTGGCACCTCCCTCAAGGGTCTGACCTAGTTTGCCTGTGACCGGCGGAATACCGGAAGAAACTCGCGATAAGAAGGAAGGAGCGGACCATTAAAGCGCTCAAAGTAGTCCAAATCGGACCCACAGCTTATTGTTCACGTCCCACGCACTCGAGATTCTTTCTTTCGGAATCTTATCGTCTTCATTCTTTCCCTGGCCCTCTACATTCTCACCCTAATTGGTCAGTGAGGACGTATGCCAACAAGAGGAGTCATGCGAGAAGAAGACTCAAGCACACGCGCTACAACCAAGACGCCCTTCTCTGTCGAATGAATCTTCAAATCAGTTAGCTTGAACGGGGAGTTTGCCCTTCGCTCGCCTAAGATCGTTGGTTCTTAGCCACTAGGTTCGTAATCAAAAGATTGAAATGGAGATGGAGGGGAAAGCATTAGTCGGGTAGTTGCTGCCGGAGAAAGGAGTTTACCTGGAAGTGAAGCAATTGGCCAGGTATTTACGGGCCTCTTGGGTACAGGTTGAAGGAAAGCTGATGGTTCTGCACCTACATTCGTGGGTTCAGGCTGCCTATTAGTCATAACAAGTGGGTCTCCCAGCTTTCAAAGGATAGCTTTGGAAGAGAATGCATTGGGAATGGTGATGCCGGAAGATATGGACTTGGAAAGTGGGCTCACCAGCAGAGGAAAGCTTATCTGGTTGAGTCGATCCCAGAGAATGGATTAGTTGAGAGCTTGGTGGAGGTTCCCCAGAGTTTACTCTACCTACCATCACCCTTCGGGCCTATTATGGTTGTCTTTCCCAACCTTAGGGTCTTTATCAGAACGTCCCCATCGAGCTAGAGGGCAAGATGGTATTGTGATTGATACCGAAGTTGTTGATTTGACTACCACATTCTACTCGGACGCAGTTACATGTACGCCATGAAGGCAGTTTCCTCCAACGTCTTCCGTACTATGATGTTCCCTCATGCCGGGAAGGAAGAATGAAATGAGATGTTTGGCAGGAATCCCTTAAAGAAAGAATAGGAAAGGAGCCTCTCCTGCCACACTTAAGGCAATCAACTGCATTCAAGTCACCGCTAGGACCAGGAGAGATGAAGCACTTCGTGATTTCCCGGGAGGGCCAGCATGTTATGAAAACGGGATGCGTAACTGGATGTGGTGGGCGATCCATTTTTGTTCTAGATGTTTCCCACTTGCTAGGTTCCGCCCGTGCCTTTTATATAATTGGGAGTACGCATGTTGTTATAGTAGGATTAACGATCGTGGGTCCATGGCTTTTCGCTGCCCAACTCCAGCTCGAAATCACTTCAATCGGATCGGGAAATGGACAATAATAGAAGGAAGCGGGGGAGCTAAATATTGCAGTTTACATCCCTCTTCGGCACGCACAGTAGTATGCTACGATTCCAACCAGAGTCTCCCAGCTTGCCGCCGTTGATCCAGCTTATCTAGTTGGTGGAGTTGGACCAGTAGCTGTAGCGGGGTCAGTAGTCTCATTTCCAGATACAGATCGTGATCCAGATCCCGTTGCAGAGCTAGAAGTAGATCCTGTCGATTCGGTTGGTTCAGGAGATGCAGTCGATGGAGCAGGAGATTTCAATGAAGCAGATGTTTAAGCACCATAGGCAAAAGTCTGTGGTCAGTAAATGGGCTATGTCTTTATACAAAGGAGAGTGGTGATAACATGCTATGATATAGATTTCTTCCTCTGCTCCCGGATTCTCTTCTCCATCAGTCTGTATTGCTTTCCACAGCTTGTATATTAGTTTCAGCCATCCGTTTTTCCAGCCCTTTATTCACTTTGTGAGTTTTTTCACCATATAATATTCTTGGATCTTGGTGATCCACTTCCCTCACCTGCCATCTGCTTCAAGTTGACATAGCATATCCTTGATTGAAATGTGAGGCACAAAAGTAGTGATTTGGGCCTGCAAAATGTATTCTTTGAAGGACTTCAGGGCTTTGACCAAGGCGTAGGCCTACTTCTCCATAATGGTCTAATCCTGCTCTGCATATCGAAGGGACTTGATGATAAAGGCAATGCTCATAGCCTTCATAATTTTGTTGTAGGAGGATTGCAGCTATGGTGTGCTCAAACGAAAAGGGAAATCTCCTCTCCCTTATGGTCTGATGAAACGGGATAGGGCTGGATACCGAACGTTGGGCTCATTGAATCATAAGCGATCTCGTAGATTTGCCTGGTAAGTATGGGTCTATGAACCTGGAGTGGTGGTTTGGGAGAGGGTATCCTCTCAATCCATACCTCAAAGGTCGGATTATAGACACCCTTCGAAATGAGCTTAGACCGAAACAACTAAAATGAGTGCCAGATCAGCTCCTTTTCGAAGGTGGTATAGAAATGCTTGAGCGAACATTAATCCGTAATTGGGTTAATCAATGGCTTAAGTATGTATTCTGGTACCATACTATCATATTCAATTTCATGATGATACACCCTTGGAAGACTTCTTTGAAGGCCCGGTCGTTGAAACCTCTTGGCTTCTTCTCAACCAAATGATATTAAGAAGTTTGGTCTGCTTTGGAAGTGTTTCGACATCGTGGCCAAAAGAGGGCTAGGTTGGCGTCCGCCTATTCTGACAGACGCTCTTATTGCTTTCCCTGGTTGGATCTTCGGAGGGTAGAGAATTTATGATGGCTCCTGTCGAGCTGATAACTCGGCGGGTTAAGAACAATAAACAACCTGACGCTGAAAACGACCTGACGCGCTTTGGCTAATAAGCTCCTACGCTTGCAGGGTTCAAAATAAGAGTTTGCTCCGTTGTCGTATCCTTAGTAGAACTCGCACGGGAATACCAGTCGCCGAGGAGGAAGATAGTTTCTAGAGGAATAACAGCTGACGAAATTCATGCTTGTGCGGAAGCTTACCCTCACCTATTGTATGCCCAGATGGAAAGTCATGCTCAACCTCTCAAGGGTTTCGTTACAGGGACTGGACTAGGAAGAATGAAACAAGGAGCGCTATTCCCCGCCTGAGTTGCGAGGGAAGCAAGGGTTAGGAAGCAAAGATAAAGCACCAAAGTCTAACCCTTAGAGTGGACTTTGTCTGAGCATTTATCAAAGACAGACAAAACGTCTATCGAAAAGGCCATGGAGCTTGGAGTGGAAATCCAAGAAGAGGAGCCTAACTCCGCGAGTGACTCGGAAGAGGTACAAAAAGTGCAAGGCATGGATGAGGACATCTGCGACCTCACTCATCTCTTCGAAACCATGGATCTGGAAGTCTTTCTTCTGGAAAGAGACGACGAGCGTCTACCCGAGCAAACGACCAGGGTTGAGTTTGTCGAATCGGTTAGCGCCTGCGTGTCCCTACGATCAGGGTGAGAGAGAAAGGCTATAGCGTAGAGTTTCACCGTACAAATGGCAGTTGGATAGAGAAGAGATGCCCTAGAGCCATTGCCGTTATAGCCACAGATTGGGGGCGGAGAAGTTAGGGGAGAAACGCTTAGGGATAACCCTCTCACCGGCAAGAAAGGCGGCAAAGCAGATCCATATGCATAGTAAAATAAGAGGGAAGTAGATCCAGTAGTAGCCGTTGAAGCAGCAGCAGTTATCCGCCATCCGCTAAGAATACCGAGATAATTATGCGAGGACCTCATAGAGTCAGAAGGAAGATTGACGGCAAGTTAGTCCTGCTGCTAGCTGTTAGCTGCTTGCTGGCTTTCCGCCTTATTTTATTGATGTTGGGAGTGGAAGGAATAAGCAAAAGAAATGAACTAACTAAGTTGAAGTTCCAGGCTTAGTAGGCTTTCAAGGAGGCGTTGAAAGATCGGAGGAATAGTGGTAGAAAAGGAGGAGTCACTTCAAGACAAAGGCAGGCTAAAAGGAATGAATTCCCTGAAAGCAAGGGCAGTTAACGGCACAGAGACAAAAAAGGAAGTTCTCCTTGAAAGCAGAAGAATCGTACGAAGATCTATGGTATGTAGCTCTATGTATGAGAGGGCCGTAACGTAAAGGACTCTCTTTAGCCAACCGTCACTTGTGAACATACATAATGGAAAGTGGTTAGACTTTGGCCAACTATTAGCATAGCAAGACCATTCCAATTGAGAAGTCGAATTGATGAAGGTTCTCTCTTTATTCGTATTCGAAATATGTGACTCGACCACGGCAAGATCCTATCAATTCAATCTATCCTCATATTGGAAGGCTAGGACTAGAATAGGTAGGTGCGCTTCCGTTACACTAGCTTACAAAAAGACAGAAAAGAGGTCACAAATCCCCTAGTTGGCTTTCCTGAGGTCAAGTTCCTTTCTCTAATAATCAGCCTCCTGCAGGCAAATAGAGGCGCACGTGAGATTATCATACCTACCTACTATTAAAGTAAGCCAATTCGAAAGCGCTTACTAGTCAAACTTAGAAGTCGGGCTTCTTGAGAAATTGCATCCATTACAATAAAGAATCTCGTCTTTCCATTTCATGTCAAAAGAGCTCCTTTATCCTTCAGGGCTAAGACTCTCTTTCAGTCACTCGTTTTAAAAAGATTTGAAGTGATTCTGTTATTAAAGCGAGACTTAGAGAAAACCTTCCTTTCCGTCAAGCGCTGTAGTTAAATCAATCTCTTGCGTAAAGCGAGGTGCTTCTCTTCGCTAGTGTTTTCCGTATTCCTTGCGCTAAGCGGTTGCGCTAAGTCTTCCTTGGCTTACGAAAGAAGCATTCACATCCAAATCCGAATCCGAAGCCAGCAGATACATCAGCGTACCGCCATTCATTCCTATCCCGGGTGGTAGTCTCGTTGATCGGTTTGATCGTTTGTTGATCGTCGTTCTTTTTCATTAATGAAATTCGAATCCTCTTTTCGGATATGTTGTTTTAGTTGATGGAGTTGCACACACATCGCATCCTTCTTGCTTTTGTTAGTGAATCGGGAAGGTCAGGCGCTCATCAGGTAAGGATTGTACAGATGGTAGTTAGGGAATATTATGAGTGAGATAGTATTGTTGTTCTGGAGCCAAATCTGTATTGTATGGGTGGGAGTCAAAGCAATATGGACGATCGCGTTGTGAGAAAGACAATATGAATCTAGGACTGATAGATATAGTAGGGGGAAGGCATATACATAAGCAGACGCATCCGAGCAAGCCTGGATAAGACCACCGGCGCATCCACGGAAGCAGCCGAATCAGAAGTTCAATCATCCGAAGCCGCTTAAGCCGAATGGGGACGGAGGTTGTTGTTGGTGTTGTCGGACCAGGGGACCGCTTTGTTGCGAACCACCACCATTGGAATTCTCCGTAGTCATTAACGAGAACGAGAAAAGGTCACCAAAAGGGAGCGCGGCTCGTATGAAATGCTTAATGAAAGTCAAAGTATCGATTACGAGTCCGAGGTTGTTGATAACGATTCGTAGGTTTCGAATTAATCTCTAACAGAAGAGAATATTGCATATAGAGGGGTACTTCCCAAATATGGAGATTGGAATGTTGATGGCTTGGATGGAGTCCCCTATAGGGAAAGACATGTATCCCAATTCTGCTTTCTGAATATTATACCAGAGGGGTAAGAAAGAGAGTCAAATCTTACGAGCTTTCTTCGTAGGGAAGATAGATCTAATATTATTAGACCCCTCTGCCCCAGGCGAAACAGTAAGTCAGCCAAAGTGAAATGATTAGGAAGGGCTTTCCAGGTGGGTATCCATCTCACACCCTGTTCCAAGGGTATGGTATGGACCCAGGGAAGGTATCTAGCTATTAAGCTGGGCATCTTCCACTTTATTCGCCCAACCGTTCGCTGAACCATATCCAGATCAGAAGGTTGCACAATGGATTGGAATGTTCGTCTGTTCATCTTCGGAGCCAACTCGACAAGTCGAGAAAGCGAGAAGAAGGACAGATATATCTTCACCAGAGTGTCCGAACGATCATCCTTCCTATAGATGGACCGTCTATGGAAGGCCGGAATAATCCGGGGCCTCGAGTGAGTGATACGGGAACTGGAAGTAGAATGGGGCTGTAAGAGCCACCATAAGCTATCTGAAGGGAGGATGAACACTGCTTTAAGTATAGAGCAGTGAACAGGAACCCCGACCTCTTAACCAGTTTCCGCACGTCCTTCACGAATAAATGGGCTGCAACGCAGTGCTCCTTAGTCAGAATTGTTGCCCCTAGCCCTATGCAGCTGCCAGCCTTCCCCTATTATATTAAAGGGCTTCCCCTATTAAAGAAGGGACTCATACAAGACTTTCTCTTTGCATCTGATCTAATGCTTGAAGCAACAAGAGAAAGAAAGCCGTATGTATAGCGTGATGAACTCATCAGACAAGAGCTAACTTCCAGACTCCCCTTTCCTAATATAAGACCCACTCCCAGAAGAGCTAATCGAGAAGGCAAGGAGGATCGGAAGTCTTTCAAGACAGAACGGTATTCGTAGATAGATTGGACTGAGGGCAGGAGAGAAGACTGATTTAGCACATACTCATTTATCGCACTGAATAAAGATATAAAGATATCGCACCACGGATTGACCAGTTACCGGTAAAGGAAGGACAGGTAAGAATGGAGTTGATTGGTAGCTAGGCGAAGAGTTGAGGATAGATAGAGGAATGAAATTGCTTCTTGTTAGATCAAGCGACCTTGAACCTGCAGTTGACTATGAAGAGAAGAAGAAAAAGGATAGACCCCCCTACTCATTATGAGGAGACCTAGAAAGTATGAGGAGAGCGAAACTCGAGTTCAAATGCTTAAGAGAAAATGGGGAATGGTCGAGGCCTACTAGATAGAGCATGAAGCTGTTCTCATTCCTGCTGTTAGGAATTCTGAAATCTATAGTTCCTATGTGCCTAACCAAGAGAATGGTCTTTTCCGCTCTTAGTTCGGCATGGCTATCCTAGTAGAATATATTGTATGAAGAGAGGACGGGCGTAAGGTCTAAGAGTTGCTAGAAAGTGAAACCTTGAGGTTGAGGACTGGCTATGAACTTCCTTCTATCAAGAGATATAGATAGGTTCCTGCCTCGTCTTGGGAGGGCAAACCGGTGGAATCTATCAATATCTATATGTGCTTCCGCAGGACCAAAAGTGGTCAGGATACTTTCTCCTGTCTTCCGAATTCGATTTCTGACTAATAGAAGGAAAAGAGAAGTTGAGGAGATTCTGAGCGAGCGCCTGCACATTATGGACCTTTTTTTTCTCGATAGAGATCATATGGATGAGGTCGAAGACTTTTTCTATGGGTTGAGTTGGATTCCGCCGGGAATCATCCTGATCAACCACTTTGAATGGGGTGCGAGCGAGATAGATTCAAATTCCTTTCATTCAAGGTGCATCGTCAACTACTCTATCCCACATCTAGATGAGGCCAGACTGATAGCCTCCATGTGGGCCTGCATAAGAAGGAAAGTGTGCTTGTGTTCTCCTACGTATGAGTTCTTTATTCCAATCCCAACTTCGATGGCTTCGAATAAAAGGAAGAAAGCAAGACGAATCTTAGTTCACTTTTTGAGTTCAGTCCTTTGACTTCTCTTTTAGAAGCTTTCTTTAATGCCTTCTCGGAATCCTTCGTAACAAGGTAGCCGGGGGTTTCCCTACGGCTGGATTGAATCCTTCCTTCCCATTTTCATCGTCTTGTCCAAGCTCCGATCGCATTGCATTTGAAGAACTGAGTTAGCTGCTTTTTTAGCGATATCGGTAATTGCTGTACCGTAACCGCACTGAGTTTGATTTTCCAAATAGACTTAACTGTCTCATTCAGCTTGTGTATAGGCTCGCAAGTGGAGGTTAATTGAGATATGAAGCGGCGGGGGTATTGCACGCGCCCGAGAAACCCCCGAATTTCTTTACCTTATCTATGATGCAAGAAAGAATGGACTTACATCGCCTTTTTATTCCTCGCCTACCAGCCGGAGCCTTTTCCTTAAATAACCGTGGCTTTTTCTTTTCCTTTTGAATAAAGCGGAGTTGGGCGAAGATGGGGATAAGGAGTAAGGATGGATCAAATCTTCTTTTCCCATGGGGAACCTCTCATCATTAACACTGACTGGTCCACTGCTGTTGGATGATAGGACCTGTCCTTGAGAAAGATGTGGCGCGCTTTCTTCCTTTGTTCGGAAATTCAGCAGGTGCTGGTCAATAAGGTTCTGAATTATGTGCCTGAGACTAAAACATTTGTCAGTTTCATGTCCTGGACTTCCCATGGGCAACAAGGATTGTATCGCGAAGAGGACGAGCCTGCAATAGCTCTGAGGGGTATTGGAGTTATCAAGCCGGCGGCTACCAAGCCTGGTAATAACTGAGATGGTGGCACTGGGGAGGGGATCAAAATTCCGGGATTCTGTTCTTGCAAGAGTACGGCTGCCTTGCTCTCTCTATAATATTTCGAATTCCTCTTTTTCCTTTCGAATTGGATTTGGCACTGTCAGGGTTCCCATCAAGTATTTCATCAGACTGATCTGCCGCTGCAACTGTTCCAACTCTTCCGCCATTTCTTCCTTGCTGGGCTCCTCTTTCATCTGCTCATCGCCGACTGCTGAGATCATATCTATTTCTGGTGACTGTTTGCATTGTCTTTTCTGCTTGTTAGCATCCTTCCGTGGAAGCCCTTTAATATAATAGGGCCTGAATAGTTTTCTGAGAGGGTTTAGAGCGGCGCTGCCTTCTACTCAAAGGCCCTTTTCCTCCCCATCTAGAGAGGTAATATGGTTCGAGGGTCGGACTGTTGTGTTTCATGCACTTCAGGCCTCTTCTTTATCGGCAAAGGATTAGACTTTCCTTGGAGAGCTGATGGATCACTTGTAGCAGCCTCTTGTGTCAAGAACTTACCTATTTTCATCTGAGTCTGTAAGATTCGCATTGAAGAGAAATGAAATATATTGCTTTCAATCAGGCTCTTGGCCTTGCCCTAGCCTCTGATCTTCATTCCGATTCGACACAGTGTCAGATTTCCACGACTACGGATGAATACTATTCTGCTGATTCAAAAGAACAGGCCAACAGCCGGGAAGGATAGGAATCATGTGATGTGCCTTCATCTGGAACTACTGGAATAGGGGTGGTCAACCACCCAGTGAGCCATAACTAACAGACAGGTGGGCAAGCTCTATGCAGAGAGGAAAAAAACCTCTTTCAATCCTACCAGTAAGGGGGTCTAGACTGAATCCCAACTCCAGGATATCAAGTTATGAACCTACTAGACCTACTAGTTATTGAAGATACCATTCGAGGGTGCCGATGGAAGATCCCAGATCAGATGGTTGTGGATATGGATCTTACAAGGTGTAAGATCTAGGATACAGACCAAGGGTGATTTCATTTTTTTAAAGAATCAGGATCGGAGCTACGCTCTTTTATAACTATTTCTTCTATACCTTTTTTTTGATATGTATTCGGAAGGAGTTGCCCATCCTTCCAAACTTGGTGTTCTTCGAATCAACAGGTGGACCCGCTTCCTCTCCCCAGCTACATCTCCCTATCGGTCGAATGGTCTCGTCAGCCTAAGCTACTTCCAATCACTTATGGTCGGCTTTCTCCTTCGGAGTAAAAGCCGAGTGCGCGACACAACGTTCCCTCTCCACGTGTTAGTCCATCTGCTCGCCCACCCACTTTAGCCTTAAACTAAACTTTGGCTTCAGCTTCAACCTTGGCACCTGGTTGAACGTAGGGAAGGGGGCCCCGGATCACCCTTAGTAGTGTCATTGGCGCGGAAGGATTTGGACAGAATAAGAAAAGTCTGACGTGAGTGGAGTTATACGCACTAGTTCTACTTTGAAGATTGAACTGCTTTCTTTTCCTATCTATCTTTAGTCACTCAATTGAGTAAGAGTAAGAAGTCAGATAATTTCGGAAAGAGGCTGATTCTTTTCCTATTTGTCTTTTTCTAATTGACTTTCTGTACTTTAGTGCGGAAAGGAAGAGCTTGGAAACCTATATCTATATAGTCATCTCGTAGGGGGACCCCTGAACCTCTTAGTTAGACCTTCCTCCCTCAAAGAGCAAGTGGCTAAGAGCAAAGAGCTAACCGCTAACAGCTAGCAGCAGGACTAATAGAGCAGATAATAAAGAGCTTAGGGAAGGTAACTCAGACATAATAGTCGATTTTACTTATAAGGAAGATCGCGTGGCGGGATCGCCCCAAATCAATAAGGCAGAAAATTCTTTCTATACAGTCTATATGCTCTCAATCTCTCATCCCTGGATTCCTTGCCAACCAGAATTCATTCACCTTCTTTTTCAGGCAGGAGCGCTTCCATTAACCGAGATGAAGAAGCAGAAACTACTTGACCGTCAGGTAAGGTAAGGTAAGGTAAGGGTATCGATAAGGATTCCTCACTTTAGACTTGACTTTAGGAAAAAATGCAAGACTGAGGATTGGCATTTATAGGTAGCTAAGCTTGATCAGGACTAGAAATTGACTCTTTCTGGCCTTGCCTTCCCCTATTAGATTATGGCCCGATCTCTCCCAGGATCAAGAGAAAGCTCTTCGCCTTCCCCTTATTGATATTGATTAGGGCTAGATGACGGAAAGGAGCCAGAAGGAGCAAGCTTCGTCTATGCGGACTGACCCGATTCATTCTCCTTTTTGTGGCCTCCCATGGACATAAGCAAATTATCCTCCTTCCGAGCCGGGAAAGATGAAATCAGTGAAGCAAGAGAGCCCGGAAGTCCCTCCTTACCTGAGACAGGTGCCTATTCCCCATGACATGATAGTGAATGACTCACAAGAGAATGAGTCTAGTTTCCTTTTGTTATTAATATATGTATATCTCTTTCTTACTTCTTACCTTTCCTTCTCTCCTCAGCTCTTCGTCTAGCTGCCCATAGAATACATTCTTATCTAGCCTAGCCTGCTAAAAAACCAACCTTAGGAGGGATAGGAACAAAAGGGCATAGAACAAGCTAAGAGGCCCTTATGCAACGAAAAGTAAAGTAAGGAAGGAAAGACACATAAAAGGAGAAATACATTCTATACTTGCTTGCACCCCTTGTACTTCCTTATACCTCTTGAGATAGAAGACAATGTTGGTCTCATACAAGGGTGCGGTGCTAAGAAGGTGTTATTATGGCATAAGAAGGTATTCCTCAGGCAAAGAGAAAGAGGAGAAAATGCTAAGAAGCTGGATAATTGGATACAGCTCCTACAAATCTGCAATAGAAGCCAGCAGTTCAAAAAAGAATAGAGACTGTCACCAAGGAAAGCTACTAACCTAGAGAACAAAAAGGAAGAGCCTGAGGAATATTTCCACGCGAGATAACCACTAATATGTATCCATGGGTCGGACGTTAAGTCTATTTTGAACTTAGGTAAGTACACGATTGGTTGAGGGCTAAAAAACGGTCAACCGAGCTAAAAGCCAGACCTTTTCTTCTTTATCCCTATCTTTAGGTTATTAGCCCGATAAGGGCTGCTAAGCTAGATCTTCAAGGCAGGGATGGATAGAATGTATTTCCTGCAACTTAGCTAGCTTGCCTTTAGGGTTATTGATAGGATTTTCCTACTAGAACTCTCACTTTTGGTTCTGTGTTGAGAGGAGGGGCCTTTCAGGAGGTCTGGCATTGTTGTGGAAGGACGATATTACGGTTTCTTTGTAAGGTTTTTTTTTCCTTACTAAGCAGTCTAGTTATAGTGTCTTGTAGGTTAAGCACTATCGAGGTTGACTCATAGGTTAAGCACAGAGTCATGCGAATGCAGACAGAAGCCCAAAAGAAAGACCCAATCCATAAACATCTAGTCTAGAGCTTAGTTAGCGGTCGGTAAAGCCCTAAAAAAAAGAGTAGTTGCCCGAAGGAGGGAGTGACTACTTTCCAGATCTGTCTGCTGCGTCTGCTAGTCCGGCAACGGAAGCTGAAATAGGTTGCTCTTTATCCCTAAAGTCAGGAAGAATGGAGTAATGGGATAGAAGAGCCTTACTCAAATAGGGCTCAAACTACTGAATTGACAAATTCAGAGGAGTTTAAACGTACTGAATTGACAAGCGAAGGAGTGGGTGAAAGACTTGACTTCAGAAAAGGGGAGGAGAAGCGAAAGGTCACTCGCATTATAGCGGGAGAGGAAGTAGGTCTCAAAGCTTGTTCGGTAAGCGGGAAGCACTACCTTATGGCCTTACGGAACAATAGCAAGGAGTTACTCAAACCTTGCATAAAGCGAGGAAATTCAAACACTAGCTTAGTAGCTTGCCCCCTCAAGCGCCGGGGTGTTCTCAAGCGGCGAAGCCCATAGGTTTCCCTAAACCCGAAGCTAACAGTTGCTCGTTCAATTAAAGATAGGCGCTCGTGCTTCTTTAAAGAGAATCAGCCCTATCTCATAAAGGCCTCTTTCGCGAGGTTGAGAGCTATCTCACTCCACTTTTTCGGACCGAAGGACACACCACAAGCTTCATTCAAGTATTTCCTCTAGAAAGCATCCCATCTATTTAGCCTAGCCTTCGCTTCCCTCTCTTTTCTATGTGCCCTTCCTCTTACCTTCTGTTGAGACTGACTGGGCGGGTGGTCTCTTCTATTCTTTCGATCTGGGGAGCATAGCATCGAAAGCCTCCTTTTCTTCCATTCCAAGGACTGCAACTAACTCTCCTCTTGGACTTCTTGTGTGGAGTCTTTCTTTGGCTGCTGGGGATGGCATCTTACTTGGGCCCGCTTCGTTGCGTTGATCCTTGACTTGAGGCCCTTTCTTGGGGTCTTGACTTCTCTTGATTAGCAACTTCTGATCTTTCTTTTCTAGTTAATGCCTAACTAAAAGGGGAGTGGCCTCTCTCTTCCGCTTTCAGGCAAGGGGGTAGCTCAAAAGTCAGATAAGAAGGTTCTTAAAAAAAGACATTAAGGCAACTAGAGCTAGGAATGAATGCAGGTTAAAGCGACTAGTCTTGATTTGATTATCCGCGAAGGCAAGCAAGAATAATAAGATAAGAAAGGGGCTTTTCTTTTAGGCAACTCGATGCTTTCGAGATGGCTTTCCCTGCGCTGCGGGTGTGTCCACTACTTCTATGCATGTCTGTACCATTTCCTAAGCTCTATATGAGATTGCCACTTTCTTTGCTCTCTATCTTAAAAAAGAGATCTTGTGCATTAGCCAATCCAGCTCTCAAGCGTTGAGCGTCTCTCTTTCCTTCCGCTGTAGTTCCCTCGACTTGCAATACTTTAGTGTAAAGAAAAAGAGATGAAATCGAAAGGTCGAAAGACCGTCACCGGCACTCCGTTCAACCGGCTATGAAATCTCCTTCCTTCGACTTATTAAAGGAACTAGCTCACTTCCACCGTCACTGTCTTGCTTTCCGGGAAGACCCCCTTGTTACAGGAAGAGGAAGACTACGGCTTGATAGAGATCTTTGCACCAACTTGAGGGGGAGTGTTTAGTTGTCGCATTGCTACCCGTTGAGGATTCCAATTCGCTACCATCGGATAGCTGACCAAGGTGTGGTTCTTTTGTCGAAATGGAATGATTGGGATAGGGAAGCAGAAGCGGGTACCCCTAGGAAAGAAAGGGATGCTCGTGCAATAACTAAAGAAAGAGAGATTCTAGACTAGATAGCTCGTACATTATCTCGAAGTGTGGGACCGGCTATGACAACCCTACCAAGCTAGTTCCTTTCCTTCCGTGAGTGCGCCTCTTCAACTCTTTCAGATGCTCCTCGAGCTGTAATATATATTCAATGAAAGCTGGGCTTGGCACCAAGATCTTCACAAGCGAAGAAAGGAAAGTGCTATACCCACCTTCGGAATCAAGAGAAGAAGTTTCACCCCCGAACCCCGACTGTACCTGAGAACTCCTCCCCTGTTGTTAGCTCCAAAAGGAAAGATGTTAGTAGGTCGAAAGCAAACCCCGCTGTCTGTTGTTAGCGTTCCTTCGACTTCGCTCAGGACCTCCTTTCTCTCCTGTTCATTCCCTTCCTTCTATCGATCGTGCATTTCTGCAAGTTAATTCAACACCCATTTATGTATGGGTGCATACCATACCTACTATCTTACTAAGAAGTATCGATAAGAAAGCACTATCATCCATATCCAAGCTAGTTATCTAAAAGTCTCAATGTCGTACCGACCCGGAAGAGAAGGTACCGAAGGAAGTTCTCTAAATCTAAATCTCGCAATGTCAGGAACTCACCACCGACAGGTACTGCTTTCAGGGGCGAGAGAACGAAGAACTTGGCTCGGAATAGCTCCTACTGTTAGTAACAACAGGAAGAACAACACCGCCGATTGATTGTTTTCATTCGGAGCAGAAACCGAGATGAAAAGAGAGGGATCGATAGAAAGAATCGAAAGCCCTCGCCTAGAATTCTCTTCTTTACCATCAACCTTCTTTAGAATTCGAGAGTAGACGAGTTAGCAAGAGGTTCCTGAGCTCAGTCTCCCTTCGACCAGAAGAGTTCCATTACGATAAGTTTCCGCCTTCGGGCGGTTCCCTTATTAAAGGGGGTAGTTAGATTCCTCCCTTGCTTCGAGCACCCGAGCACAAAAGAGAGAATGTGAAGAGCTAGCTAGCTACACTAACTGAGAAGTCAAAGCAAGACTTCCTTAGTGAACTAAGAGATGAGAAAGGCATAGTACTGAATCGACTTTCCAGCCTTGAAAAAGAATGGCACCTGGGAACGAGAAAGATGACCAACCGGAGTTCAGCCTACGTAGGAGACAGCAGGATTAGACGAACAATGGTTTACAATGAGGGGAAGCTCTCCATCAAGAACTGTTTTCAGGGGCTAGTTAGATAAGTTTGGAAGGAAACTGCGCATGAAAGAGAAGACATTCTCGAAGTTGAAGTATGTACCGGCACAGTGCCGACTTGGAAAGGAGGAAGTTCTCTATAAATCGAAAGGTCATACCGTCAAGTTGTCTTGCTTTCAGGGGAGGACCCCCGATACTGATACTGATACTGATACTGTTTTCAACAACAGGAAGAACAAGAAAGAGATTCAATCTCGAAGTGAAAGTGTCGACCGCTCTTCCGAACCCCACTGTTAGCAACATCCGCCTTCAAGTAGAAGGCGGTTCCTTCCTCAATACAATAGGGGCTAGTTACATGAGTGGAGTCAGGCACAAAGCGATCTTCTCAAAATCCGATGTCTCCTGATCTCGATATCGAATGATCCGCACATTCATTAGCTCCTCGGTAGATATGCTTTCAAGTTGCTCCAGTTCTTGACAGCAAGGCGAATTCTCTTCTGTAGGACAACCCTTTAAGAATTCTATTCTAAGAACAGGTAAGAATTCTATTCTAAGAACAGGAAAATAAGCCTGCCCCTGCGGGTTACAGTCCTTGATTCAAAAGAACTGAACTCTAGTTTCGGCTTGAGCGAGGAAAGAGGAAAAGCAAACTAACTTCTCGGTTGAGACATCAAAATGAGAAAGTTGCATAAACACCGTGTTTTTCGTTACAATCGCTTTTTTGCCCAGATTCAAAGTCGACAACTTTCAATTTCCCGGGGATTTTCGTTACAAGACCGATTTCGCTCTAACGAGCTCTTGAAAAATGGTCAAAATGCTTACTTTTGCCGCTATATGAGATGAAAGTTTTGACTTTTGATTGACCTTTTCCGAAGGAAAATGGTGTTGCTTCATTTCTCCGCTATATGAGAAGCACTTTTTTCATTTTGATCTCAGTTCACCGAGTGAAAATCAATGAATGAACTTTTGCCGCTATATGAGATGGACTTTTCTCAACATTCCCTTTTTTGAGTTGGTGCCAAGCCAGATCTGCCCGCATGATCCGCCCTCATGGTTGGATATACCTGGGGCTCCTGCCTACATCTAGCCCTGGTATACAGGCTCTTGAACGCTAATTGGCACCCGATAATTGGCAATGAAAGAGGGGCCCGATTCTCTGCGAAGTAACCCGCCCGCTATTTGGCACATTGTGTCGTAGGATCTGTCTATATCTCTTTTAGAAAGAACTGATGAACCAACTGACTCAGCAACGGATCCTGCTTCAACGGAGACTACTGGATCGACTTCTACGACATATGGATCCGCTTGGAGGCCTTTATGGCCGGTGAGAGGTTGATCACTAAGCCTTTCTCCACTAACTTCTCTGACTCAATCTATGGATATAACGGAAATGGCTCCAGGGCATAAGCCTCTATCCAACTGACATTTGTACGGGCAAACTATAGGCTATAGCCTTTCTCTCTCACCAACCTCATCCTTGAACTAATGACCATGGGGATTATAGCGGACTCCGTATTGCTAGGTTCTTGACCTACTCTTACGCTAAAAGTGCTTTCCGGAAAGAACCTATAGGGGTATTCTAGAACGCTTCTCTTACCAGGTCTAGCCCGAGGCTGAGGGGAAGTGGGACTGAGGAGCTTCTGGAAGTACCCAACAAATTCCTACTTGACATCTCTGGGATCCTCAAGCCTGGTGCCATCCTCCCTCCACACCTCGTCAACCAGCGGTCAAAAATTAGGTTGATCTGCCCAGAAATCAAAGAACTAAAAGGGCTTCTTGACCTTAGGCAAATCCGCCAGCTTAATGACCATGGGAGAATGATCAGAGACACCGGCAGGCAATAAAGAAACCTCAGAACCAGGGAATTGGCTTTCCCAGACGGCATTAGATAAAGCTCTGTACAGCTTCTTAAGAATGGGGTCTTGATCCAACAAGCAAAGGGCCACTTATGAGGAACTGTCGGAGGAGCAATCGATGTGAGATTTCATAGGGATTGGGCTTCCATCTGTAGATATATTATTAAAGAGGATAAGGAACCTCTTGTATGGGGGGAGTATACGAGGCAGCAAATCATTGAGATTGCCGGGGCGAGTCCAAAGCTCAAAAGGTCTAGGTCTCAGACGAGTCTCCCAGAGCAAATCATAGACAAGCTCCTAAGATGTCAGGATTGGTACGAATTTCACAGAGCATGGTTCAACTAGTGGGCAAGGCACTGGGCCGAACCCCTCACTTCCAGAGAATAGAAACACAAGCCTGGGGGATAGTTTGGAGCTGGGCCAGGGACCCAATATCCCAAAACAACAGCCTCTCCCAACTAAAACTCAGAAACAGAGCTTTCAATCTGCGAGGAAGGAAGATGGATTACCACCTCAAGGGCGTTCCAGCTACGCCAGTGCTTTGCGAGGGCATGCTAAGCCATCATTCTTGCCAGGTAAATCCCTTGATACTCCAATTCCCCTGAATTACATTCGCCCTTCGGAAGAGGGGGCAGGGTACGAGTTGTACCACCGAAGGGTATTACAGTGGCTGGTTGTAAGGAGTGGGAGAAAACGCTAGTGGGCTACTTCATAGGCCACCAGCTCTCTTATGGCATTTTCACTTCTTCTTTTCATGGTCGTCAAATGGAAGAAGCGGGTCTTTCTATCCCCCTCTTTCAACCAAAGGGATCTCGACATTCAAGCACGAATCTCTTG